CGCGTTATTGCTTTAAGAGAAGCCCCCATTGAAGTTTATTATGAATCTTTTGGGACGTATCATGAGATTTATGGACACTATCTAATAGTAAGAAGTATAAAAAAAGCAAATTTTTGTATATACATTCGAACCACTGTTGGTCATATTTCTCTTTATCGAGAAATCGAAGAAGCTATACAAGGCTTTTGTCAAGCCTGTTCAGACGATACACTACATTTAATCAGAGGGATCTAAACTAAGTAATTCTATACTAAACTAACTATCGGCACAAATTCAGCTCTCTTCGGTTGCACTAGAACCAAACCCCAGTTCCTGAATTTCTATGCGAATTAAGATCGAGAAAAGGAAGTTTTCCAATCATTGACTCAAAATCCATTGTCGAACCCTACGCAGCCGAATATGGAGGTACTTATGGCCGAACGGACCAATTTGGTCTTTCACAATAAAGCGATAGATGGAACTGCCATTAAACGGATTATTAGCAGACTAATCGATCACTTCGGAATGGCATATACATCACACATCCTGGATCAAGTAAAGACTATGGGGTTCCAGCAAGCCACTGCTACATCCATTTCATTAGGAATTGATGATCTTTTAACAATACCTTCTAAGAGATGGCTAGTCCAAGATGCTGAACAACAAAGTTTGATTTTTGAAAACCACTATCATTATGGAAATGTACACGCGGTAGAAAAATTACGCCAATCCATTGAGGTATGGTATGCTACAAGTGAATATTTACGACATGAAATGAATCCTAATTTTAGGATGACGGACCCTTTTAATTCAGTCCATATAATGTCTTTTTCGGGAGCTAGAGGAAATGCATCTCAAGTACACCAATTAGTAGGGATGAGAGGATTAATGTCGGATCCACAAGGGCAAATGATTGATTTACCTATTCAAAGCAATTTACGCGAAGGATTGTCGTTAACAGAATATATCATTTCTTGCTATGGAGCCAGAAAGGGAGTTGTGGATACTGCTGTACGAACATCAGATGCTGGATATCTTACGCGCAGACTTGTTGAAGTAGTTCAACACATTGTTGTACGTAGAAGAGATTGTGGGACTACCCGAGGGATCGCTGTGCGTCTTCGAAATGGGATGATGGCCGAAAGAATTTTCATCCAAACATTAATTGGTCGTGTATTAGCAGACAATATATATATGGGCCTACGATGCATTGCCATTCGAAATCAAGATATTGGGGTTGGACTTGTCAATCGATTTATAAATTTTCAACCCAAAACAATATCTATTCGAACTCCTTTTACTTGCAGGAGTACGCTTTGGATCTGTCGATTCTGTTATGGCCGGAGTCCTACTCATGGTGACCTGGTGGAATTGGGAGAAGCTGTAGGTATTATTGCGGGTCAATCTATAGGAGAACCGGGTACTCAATTAACATTAAGAACGTTTCATACCGGTGGAGTATTCACAGGGGGTACCGCAGAACATGTACGAGCCCCTTCTAATGGAAAAATCAAATTTAATGAAGATTTGGTTCATCCTACACGTACACGTCACGGGCATCCTGCTTTTTTATGTTATATCGATTTGTATGTAACTATTGAGAGTCAAGATAGTCTACATAACGTGATTATTCCACCAAAAAGTTTTCTTTTAGTTAAAAATAATCAATATGTAGAATCAGAACAAGTGATTGCTGAAATTCGCGCGAGAGCATACACTTTGAATTTTAAAGAGAAAGTTCGAAAACATATTTATTCCGACTCAGAAGGAGAAATGCACTGGAGCACCGATGTATATCATGCACCTGAATTTACATATAGTAATATCCATCTCTTACCAAAAACAAGCCATTTATGGATATTAGCAGGAGGTTCGTGCAGATCCAGTATAGTCCTTTTTTCACTCCATAAGGATCAAGATCAAATGAAGGCCCATTCTCTTTCTGTCGAAAGAAGATCTCTTTATAGCCCATCAGTCAATAATGATCAAGTTAAATACAAATTCTTTATCTTTAGTTCAAACCTTTCGGGTAAAAACGAAAGGGGGATTCCTGATTATTCAAAACTTAATCGAATCCTATGTACTGGTTATTCTAATCTCAAATATCCTGGTATCCTCCACGAAAATGCTGATTTATTAGCAAAAAAGAGAAAAAATCGATTCATCATTCCATTTCAATTCATTGAAGAAGGGGAGACAGAAATAATGACCCACTCCGGTATCTCAATTGAAATACCTATACATGGCATTTTCCGTAGAAATAGTATTTTTGCTTATTTCGACGACCCCCAATACCGAAGAAAGAGTTCTGGAATTACTAAATATGGGCCTATAGGAGAGCATTCAATCGTCAAAAAAGAAGATTTAATTGAGCATCGAGGACTCAAAGAATTTAAGCCAAAATATCAAATGAAAGTCAATTATTTTTTTTTCATTCCCGAAGAAGTTTATATTTTACCCGAATCTTCTTCCTTAATGGTACGGAACAATAGTATCATTGGAATAGATACAAAAATTACTTTAAATATAAGAAGTCCAGTAGGCGGATTGGTTCGAGTCGAGAAAAAAAAAAAAAAAATAGAACTGAAAATATTTTCTGGCGATATTCATTTTCCGGGAGAGATAGATAAGATATCCAGACACAGTGGTATTTTGATACCACCTCAAAGGGTAAAAACAAATTTGAAAGAATCAAAAAAAGTGAAAAATTGGATCTATGTCCAACGGATTACACCGAGCAAGAAAAAGTATTTTGTTTTGGTTCGCCCAGTAATCATATATGAAATAGTGGACGGTATCAATTTAGAAACCCTTTTCCCCCAAGATCTTTTGCAGGAAAAGGAGAATTTGAAACTTCGAGTTGTAAATTTTATTCTTTATGGAAATGGGAAGCCGATTCGCGGAATTTCTGACACAAGTATTCAATTAGTTCGTACTTCTTTAGTGTTGAATTGGGAACAAGACAAAAACAATTCTTCTGTCGAAGAGGCCCGTCCTTCTTTTATTGAAGTAAATACAAATGGTCTGATTCGTGATTTCCTAAAAATACACTTAGTGGAATCCCATATTTCATATATCAGCAGAAAGAGGAATGATTCATCAGGTTCAGGATTAATCTCTGATAATGGGTCAGCTCGTACAAATATGAATCCTTTTTTTTCTGTTTATTCTAAGGCAAAGATTCAACAATCACGTAAAAAAAAAAAAGAAACTATTATTACCTTATTGAATAGAAATAAGGAATGTCAATCTTCTATAACTTTGTCATCATCTAATTGTTTTCGATTAGATCGATTCGGCGATGAAAAAGATTACAATGGAATAAAAGAATCAATTAAAAAAGATTCTCTAATTCCAATTAGAAATTCGTTGTTGGGCCCTTTAGGAACAGCACATCCAATTGCAAATTCTTTTTCATTTTACCAGTTACTAACGCATAATGAGATTTCAATAACGAAATATTTGAAACTTGACAATTTAAACAATTTAAACCGAGCTTTTCTAGTAATTAAATGTTTTTTAATGGATGAAAACGGGAGAATAGGTAATCCCGCTCCAGGCAGTAACAGCGTTTTTAATGCATTCCATTTGAATTGGTATTTTCTACATAATGATTATAATCATTATTATTGTGAATGTGAAAAAAAATTCAGAATAATTAGCCTGGGACAGTTTATTTGTGAAAATGTATCTATAGCGAAAAATGGCCCACACCTAAAAGCCGGTCAAGTTGTAATTGTTCGCCCCGATTCTGTAGTAATAAGATCTGCTAAGCCTTATTTGGCTACTCCGGGAGCAACCGTTCACGGTCATTATGGAGAAATCCTCTCTAAAGGCGATACATTAGTTACATTTATATATGAAAAATCGAGATCTGGTGATATAACTCAAGGTCTTCCAAAAGTGGAACAAGTCTTAGAAGTGCGTTCAATTGATTCAATATCTATAAATCTCGAAAAGAGAGTTGAGGGTTGGGATGAACGTATAAGAAGAATTCTTGGAATTCCTTGGGGATTCTTGATTGGTGCGGAACTAACTATAGTGCAAAGTCGTATTTTTTTGGTTAATAAGATCCAAAAAGTTTATCGATCCCAGGGGGTGCAAATCCATAATAGACATATAGAAATTATTGTCCGGCAAATAACATCAAAAGTTGTGGTTTCAGAAGATGGAATGTCGAATGTTTTTTTACCCGGAGAACTCATTGGATTGTTGCGAGCGGAACGAACGGGTCGGGCCTTGGAAGAAGCAATTTGTTACCGAGCTATCTTATTGGGAATAACGAGAACATCTCTGAATACTCAAAGTTTCATATCCGAGGCGAGCTTTCAAGAGACTGCTCGCGTTTTAGCAAAAGCCGCTCTCCGAGGTCGGATCGATTGGTTGAAAGGCCTGAAAGAAAATGTTGTTTTAGGTAGTATGATCCCCGTTGGTACTGGATTCAATGGATTAAGAAACCTTTTAAGGCAATATAAAAGCATTCCTGTGAAAACAAAAAAGAAGACTTTATTTGAAGGGAAAATGAGAAATATTTTGTTCCACCACAGGGAATTATTTGATTCTTGTGTTTCAAAAAATTTCTATGATACAGCAGAATAATCGTGTAATTTTTAGGATTTAATGATTCCTGAGAGGGGATTCCACCATTTACCTATAATGGCCCTGTTTTTATATGTCATTTGTTACTAGCAATAAAGAAATAAATAGAATAACAATAACAATAAAGAAATAAATAGAATAACGAATAGAAAGAAATTAATTGCTTGGAGCGTGGATCAACGCCCAATCGCAGGGAAAAAAGAAGGTTCCATCGGAACAATTATTTATTTCAAGGTGCCTCATCTCTCTTTTTTCAAAGAAAAAAGAGAGATGAAGTGTGGGGAAAAATGATAAGAAGATATTGGAACATTAATTTGGAAGAGATGCTGGAAGCAGGAGTTCATTTTGGTCATGGTACTAGAAAATGGAATCCGAGAATGGCACCTTATATTTCTGCAAAGCGTAAAGGTATTCATATTACAAATCTTACTAGAACTGCTCGTTTTTTATCAGAAGCTTGTGATTTAGTTTTTGATGCAGCAAGGAAAAGAAAACAATTCTTAATTGTTGGTACAAAAAATAAAGCAGCTGATTCAGTAACGAGGGCTGCAAGAATGGCTCGGTGCCATTATGTTAATAAAAAATGGCTCGGAGGAATTTTAACGAATTGGTCTACTACAGAAACAAGACTTCAAAAGTTCAGGGACTTGGCAATGGAACAAAAGACAGGAAGACTCAACCGTCTTCCAAAAGGGGATGCGGCTCGATTGAAGAGACAGTTATCTCACTTACAAACATACCTGGGCGGGATTAGATATATGACGGGATTACCCGATATTGTAATAATAATTGATCAGCAAGAAGAATATACGGCTCTTCGAGAATGTATCACTTTGGGAATTCCAACGATTTGTTTAATTGATACAAATTGTGACCCCGATCTCGCAGATATTTCGATTCCAGCGAACGATGACGCTATAGCTTCAATCCGATTAATTCTTAACAAATTAGTATTTGCAATTTGTGAAGGCCGTTCTAGCTATATACGAAATGCTTGATTAATAATAAAAGAAATAATATTAGATAAAAAAATTATTTTGTTAACCCAATAAATTTATGGAATCAGTTACTATTCCTCAATTGAATAAAAGAGATAAAAATAATTGGAAAAATTCTGCGATTAGTTCGTATTGAAAAAATATACAATTCCAGTGGGCAAATAAAAAAAAAAAAAAAGAAGAGAGGGTTGTATCAGTTGAATCAAAATAATTTATTTAAATCATTCAGAGGGCAATATGAATGTTCTATCATGTTCCATCAACACATTAAAAGGGTTCTACGACATATCCGGTGTGGAAGTAGGCCAGCATTTCTATTGGAAAATAGGGGGTTTCCAAGTCCATGCCCAAGTACTTATTACTTCTTGGGTTGTAATTGCTATTTTATTAGGTTCGGCCATTGTAGCTCTTCGGAATCCACAAACCATTCCGACTGACGGTCAGAATTTTTTTGAATATGTCCTTGAATTCATTCGAGACGTGAGCAAAACTCAGATTGGAGAAGAATATAGTCCATGGGTTCCTTTTATTGGAACTCTGTTTCTTTTTATTTTTGTTTCTAATTGGTCAGGGGCCCTTTTACCTTGGAAAATCATAGAGTTACCCCATGGCGAGTTAGCTGCACCTACGAATGATATAAATACTACCGTTGCTTTAGCTTTACTTACGTCAATAGCATATTTTTATGCGGGCCTTAGCAAAAAAGGGTTGGGTTATTTCAGTAAATATATTCAACCAACTCCAATTCTTTTACCCATTAACATTTTAGAAGATTTTACAAAACCTTTATCGCTTAGCTTTCGACTTTTCGGAAATATATTAGCGGATGAATTAGTAGTTGTTGTTCTTGTTTCTTTAGTACCTTCAGTGGTTCCTATACCTGTCATGTTCCTTGGATTATTTACAAGTGGTATTCAAGCTCTTATTTTTGCAACTTTAGCTGCTGCTTATATAGGCGAATCCATGGAAGGGCATCATTGACGAATTTTATAAAGAGTTTTTTCTCTTGATCAAGGCAATCTATATCTATGCCAGAATCCATTTAGTGAACATAAATATAGACAGATATAGACAAAAATAGCCAAAACGGTTTACACGAGCTAGAGGAATAATAATAAATATTACGATAGTAGGGAATTTCAAAAAAAAAAAAAGGGGGGGAGAGATCTAAAAGATCTTTTTCCTACACCTACTATTTTGTCCCTTTATGCCTCCTTCCAATAAAATTTCTCTTTATATATTTTTTTTGTTTTCATTCATGCAATTACAATTTTAGGAGGCATAAGGAGTCATAATCTAAATAAGAATTCTTTATTTGTTTACAATGTGAATGTGAGATTCAAAGAAAAGAGGTTCTATAGAGTAATTACCCTTTCAGTCAGATTTCGTTAATTCAATGATTGATCAAAAGAAAATCTTAATAAATTTTATATATATATTTAAAAAATCGCATTAATTTAGATCAATCAAAGACTTCTATTTCTATGGAATGATTCAGACTAATTCATATATCTCTTTAGGTTGATTATATTCGTGTAAGATAATGCTAAATAAAAGGAAGTGAAGCATTTTTTTTACACTTTCTAAAAAATGAGATTTAGAAGAAGAGTAAGAGTGGGATCAAACTAGGAGACTAAGTATATTTAATATAGAATGATTAGAAACCAACTTTCTTTTGTGGATGTTTAAAAAAATGATTTTGACTCTGATTAAATGTAAGATACAAATAATTAGTTTACGTTATGGAAGAAAGACATGTATATGTAATATTAAGTATTAACGAGTTATGTATGAGCTAAAAATATATCTAATCTGACTTACTACTACTGGGAATTTAGATAGGGATTTCAAGAAAATTCCTTTTTATTTGTAACTTTGAATTGAATAAAGAGAGTAACTCAAGAAAAAGAAAAAAGAACAAAAAGTTCGAATTCACAAAATGTTTGGAACAAAGAAAGAAATGGACAAACAAAAAATTGGATGAATTCACAAAAAAACTCCACTAATTGGAATAAAAAATCGATATAATATAAAAATAGTTCATATGATTCAATAATATTATTAGGAGTTTTTAGTTACTTCGATTAACTTACAATATTATGGATGGAATTATTAAGCTAGAATTTCATTTCTATTTAATAATTTAATTTAATTTCTATTTATTGGTTGATTGTATCATTAACCATTTCTTTATTTTGGTGCGAGGAATTTCTCATGAATCCATTGATTTCTGCCGCTTCCGTTATTGCTGCTGGGTTGGCCGTTGGACTTGCTTCTATTGGACCTGGAGTTGGTCAAGGTACTGCTGCAGGTCAAGCTGTAGAAGGTATCGCGAGACAGCCTGAGGCAGAGGGAAAAATACGAGGTACTTTATTGCTTAGTTTGGCTTTTATGGAAGCTTTAACAATTTATGGATTAGTTGTAGCATTAGCACTTTTGTTTGCAAATCCTTTTGTTTAATCCTATAACAAAATTATATTTTTTTCTTGCTTGGGGCTTGCTGCTTGGTTTTTCGAATTCTATGAGATTTCCAACCTACAAGTACTTATTTATTGGGACAATAACCCACAGGAAGGACTCATTTTGGGATGAGGAATTCGTATACCGGCTCGCTTTCTTCCTCTCCCCCCCCTTTTTTGTTATTCAATCAAATGAATATAAACTAATTGAAATAAGAAATAACTAAATAATAATAATTCGATAAATCAATATAAATAAGAATGACATAACTACAAAAAAAAAGAATATAGAAAATAAAATAAAAACTAGAAAAAATATTTAGAATCTAAAATATAGAATAAGTCTGGTCTATAAGAGAAAAGGAGATCCTATGAAAAATGTAACCGATTCTTTCGTTTCTTTGGGTCACTGGCCATCTGCCGGGAGTTTCGGATTTAATACCGATATTTTAGCAACAAATCCAATAAATCTAAGTGTAGTCATTGGTGTATTGATTTTTTTTGGAAAGGGAGTGTGTGCGAGTTGTTTATTTCAAGAATCGGCTGAATTGAACCAGCTGCACTCTTTTGTTTTAACTAGGACAAGTAGGACAAAAAGGGTGCACGATCCTGCGAATGACTTTTGAATAAATTTAAAATTCATCTTTAAGAACTATAGCATTTCGTGATTCATTGGTAAATATAATTTGATTCTCTATCAACCACTAATTGAGATTATTAATATGGTTAAAGTGAAACTGTTTGAAGTCCGCCAGACACGGTAAGGTATTCTTTCTATTACAATGTCATATCATAAATGGGTTGAAAAAAAAAAATGATTAATTGAAAATTTTTTTCGGTATAGAACACTCGTGTCGAAAAAATGATTTGAACCTTTTTTTTTCATTTTCATTTTGAAAAAGAAAATAGGATAATTTCACCTATTGTTATCCAATGTTAAATCGATAACCTATGCATAAAGTAAATTCTTTGGATTTGAAGAAAAAAAGAAACAACTTTACTGACAATTACTTGTTTGATCAGAAGAGTCCTCTGAATATTCCGATCCGGGATTCATTTCAATATTTTGTTGGAATAGAAATTATGAATAGAAAAAAGAAGATAGGCTCACTGCAGTCAAAAAAGATATGAGAATCTCTCATTCTCATAAGTAATTGAAATAGTTGAGCGTGAGAGCCAAATGAATCGAAAGATTCATGTTTGGTTCGGGAAGAGATGATGGAAATTTTGAAATAAATGGAAAGATAATCTACTTTCATTAAGTGATTTATTAGATAATCGAAAACAGAGGATTTTGAATACTATTCGAAATTCAGAAGAACTGCGCGGGGGGGCCATTGAACAACTGGAAAACGCCCGAGCCCGTTTACGGAAAATAGAAATAGAAGCAGATCAGTTTCGAGTGAACGGATATTCTGAAATAGAACGAGAAAAATTGAATTTGATTAATTCAACTGATAAGACTTTAGAACAATTAGAAAATTACAAAAATGAAACCATTCATTTTGAACAAGAAAGAGCAATTACTCAAGTCCGACAACGCATTTTTCAACAAGCCTTAAAAGGAGCTTTAGGAACTCTGAATAGTCGTTTGACCAACGAGTTACATTTACGTACCATCAGTGCTAATATTGGCATGTTTGGAACGATGAAATAAATAACTGATTAGTCCTTCTGTTATAGGCATTATTTTTTTTTTCAAACAAATGAAGAAATACTCATGGTAACCATTCGAGCCGACGAGATTAGTAATATTATTCGTGAACGTATTGAGCAATATAATAGGGAAGTCAAGATTGTAAATATTGGTACTGTACTTCAAGTAGGCGATGGCATTGCTCGTATTTATGGTCTTGATGAAGTAATGGCAGGTGAATTAGTCGAATTTGAGGAAGGTACAATAGGAATTGCTCTGAATTTGGAATCAAATAATGTTGGTGTTGTATTAATGGGTGACGGTTTGAT